AATTCCAATGAAAGTTACATTTATAATTTCATTTGGAGTGAAAGTGGAAAGATTCGTGAAAGCAAAAATTACAAGATAAGAACTAATAGGAATCGTAGTACTTTAATAAGTTCTAAGGATTTCGATATAACTCAAAACTACAATCAATTGTGGATTCAATGCGACAATTGTTATGGATTAATGTATAAGAAAGTCAAAATGAATGTTTGTGAACAATGTGGACATTATTTGAAAATGAGTAGTTCAGAGAGAATCGAGCTTTCGATTGATCCGGGTACTTGGAATCCTATGGATGAAGACATGGTCTCTGCGGATCCCATTAAATTTCATTCGAAGGAGGAACCTTATAAAAATCGTATTTACTCTGCTCAAAAAACTACAGGATTGACTGACGCTGTTCAAACAGGTACAGGTCAACTAAAGGGTATTCCGGTAGCCCTTGGGGTTATGGATTTTCAGTTTATGGGGGGTAGTATGGGATCCGTAGTAGGCGAAAAAATAACTCGTTTGATCGAGTATGCTACCAATCAATGTTTACCTCTTATTTTAGTGTGTTCTTCCGGAGGAGCACGAATGCAAGAAGGAAGTTTAAGTTTGATGCAAATGGCTAAAATTTCTTCAGTTTTATGTGATTATCAATCAAGTAAAAAGTTATTCTATATATCAATTCTTACATCTCCTACTACCGGTGGGGTGACAGCTAGTTTTGGTATGTTGGGGGATATCATTATTGCCGAACCCTATGCCTATATTGCATTTGCGGGTAAAAGAGTAATTGAACAAACATTGAAAAAAGCCGTGCCTGAAGGTTCACAAGCGGCTGAATCTTTATTACGTAAGGGCTTATTGGATGCAATTGTACCACGTAATCTTTTAAAAGGTGTTCTGAGCGAGTTATTTCAGCTCCATGCTTTTTTTCCTTTGAACAAAAATTAAATCAAATAGAACGGTTAGTTTATCAGAATTAAACGAAAACCCTGAAAAATTCATTTTTCTTTCGAATCATTTTTTTTTTATCGATATTCTTGTTTACTACTCAGTAAACCTCTATCAACAAGCTAAAAAGTGAATTTTTGCTTTGGGAAAGTTCAAATTAGACTAGACAAATAAAAAAAAGTTCATTTTCCTCCCTTGCTTGCATATGTATAGATAATTCAAATAGAGATATATACAGATCTATAGAGAGTCTTCCATTTTGTAGAAATTTGTAATGGAATAAAATTTTTTCTTTATTAATGACTATTATAAGTATAAGACAAAAAGACTAATAAATCTAACAAGGGGATTATGATACATCTATTTTATTTTGAAAGATTAATAAGTCCATTTATTTAGTTTGGCGTTTCTTGTACCTATTTTTTTATTCTATTAGTTTCTATTCTATATATTTCTATTAGGTTGTATATTAGTATTAGATATATATTTACTTAAAGATACTTAGTATAATTATATAATATATATAATAGAAATAATAAAAATACAAGATATTCTAAGATATCGTTAGAATTCAGAATATAACAATAACAGGTACAAATATTAAATTGAGGTACCCATTTTATGACAACTTTCAATAACTTACCCTCTATTTTTGTGCCTTTAGTAGGCCTAGTCTTTCCGGCAATTGCAATGGCTTCTTTATTTCTTCATATTCAAAAAAATAAGATTTTTTAGATCGGCTGAGACCTAATCGTATCACTCCTTTTTTTATTTTAAAAACTTCGATTCGATAAGACCCATTTGGTAGAATATTGTATAACACATAGATTCCTACAAACATAAATAAAAAAAGCTCTTATGCATGTGTAAACGTAAATAAATTTGCGCTTTTTTGAAAAAAAAATGAATCATCATCGGGCCGATGTATGAAATTCAAGTCAATCTATTTATTTGTATGTATATAGCTATAGGGGATGATATAAAGTAAGGAGATGTTATTATTTAAGATATAAACAATTCTATTAATTACTCCTAAGGTAAAGGTTCACAACAAAATAGTTGATGAGAGTTACTTTGAAAACAAAAAAAGGAAAGTCATATTTTCTCAATTACAAAAAATTGTATAACTGGATCTAATATATATGAGTTGGCGATCAGAATCTATATGGATAGAATTTATAACGGGGTCTCGAAAAACAAGTAATTTCTGCTGGGCCTTTATCCTATTTTTAGGTTCATTAGGATTCTTATTGGTTGGAACTTCCAGTTATCTTGGTAGAAATGTTATATCGTTATTTCCGTCTCAGCAAATCATTTTTTTTCCACAAGGGATTGTGATGTCTTTCTATGGGATCGCAGGTCTCTTTATTAGTTGCTATTTGTGGTGCACTATTTTGTGGAATGTGGGTAGTGGTTATGATCTTTTCGACCGAAAAGAAGGAATAGTGCGTATTTTTCGTTGGGGATTTCCTGGAAAAAGTCGTCGCATCTTTTTACGATTCTTTATGAAAGATATTCAGTCAATCAGAATAGAAGTTAAAGAAGGTGTTTCTGCTCGGCGTGTCCTTTATATGGAAATTCGAGGTCAAGGGGCTATTCCTTTAATTCGTACTGATGAGAATTTTACTACACGAGAAATTGAGCAAAAAGCTGCTGAATTGGCTTACTTCTTGCGTGTACCAATTGAAGTATTTTGAAATGAATTAATTTTAAAAGACTAAATGCTTTGGCAGTAGGAAGAAAAAACTCAAGAATTTCTTTCTTTTTTTTTTGTCAATTGAATATTCATCTATTCTTTTATGCTCGTTTTTTTGATATATTTGATAGAAAAGGAGTTTCTTCGTCTCGAAATTAGTATTGATCGAAAAAAGGGGGACTAACATCCTGGAAACCCCAATTTTTTCTTGATTCAAGTTGGAAGTGTATTCTGAGTCTATTTCTGTATTCTTTCTAGATTCAAAGTAAAGACTCAGTATTGAATCAACAGAAAAAGAGAAAATGGATTCATAGGCTCACTACATTCTATTCGAATTAGAATAGAAACTCATGCTCGATAGAAATATTAGATCTAATAGAATCAACAAATGAGGTAGGTTCATTAACAATTCACAGATTCAAAATGGCAAAAAAGAAAGCATTCATTCCTTTTTTTTATTTTACATCTATAGTCTTTTTGCCCTGGTTGATCTCTCTCTGCTGTAATAAAAGTTTGAAAACTTGGATTATTAATTGGTGGAATACTAGACAATGCGAAACTTTTTTGAATGATATTCAAGAAAAAAGTGTTCTAGAAAAATTCATACAATTAGAGGAACTATTCCAGCTCGATGAAATGATAAAGGAATACCCAGAAACCGATTTACAACAATTTCGCCTAGGAATCCACAAAGAAACGATCCAATTCATCAAGATACACAATGAGTATCGTATCCATACAATCTTGCACTTCTCGACAAATCTAATATCTTTCGTTATTCTAAGTGGTTATTCCTTTTGGGGTAAGGAAAAGCTTTTTATTCTGAATTCTTGGGTTCAAGAATTCCTATATAATTTAAGTGATACAATTAAAGCTTTTTCGATTCTTTTATTAACTGATTTATGTATCGGATTCCATTCGCCTCACGGTTGGGAACTAATGATTGGTTATATTTACAAAGATTTTGGGTTTGCTCATTATGAGCAAATTTTATCTGGTCTAGTTTCTACCTTTCCAGTCATTCTTGATACAATTTTTAAATATTGGATCTTTCGTTATTTAAATCGTGTATCTCCGTCACTTGTAGTGATTTATCATGCAATAAACGACTAAAAAATGATTCACTGATCCAATTTGAATCTTTCGTACCTTATACATCATAACCAAATCAAAGTCGTATTTACTTTACTCTTTTTACCCATGAGGGATTCCTTGTATATTTATATTTCAACACAAAAGATTTTTTTTTTCAGTAAATGTAAATAGCAGAATTGTGGCTAGGGAAGTATATTATTGACCTACCTAACTTTATTGTAGAAATTTTCGGGATAAATGATTGGACCATGCAAACTAGAAATACCTTTTCTTGGATAAGGGAAGAGATTACTCGCTCCATATCTGTCTCACTCATGATATATATAATAACTTGGGCATCCATTTCAAGTGCATATCCGATTTTTGCCCAGCAGAATTATGAAAATCCACGAGAGGCAACTGGGCGTATTGTATGTGCCAATTGCCATTTAGCTAATAAGCCCGTGGATATTGAGGTTCCACAAACGGTACTTCCTGATACTGTATTTGAAGCAGTTGTTAAAATTCCTTATGATATGCAACTAAAACAAGTTCTAGCTAATGGGAAAAAAGGAGCTTTGAATGTGGGAGCTGTGCTTATTTTACCGGAGGGATTTGAATTAGCCCCCCCCGATCGTATTTCACCCGAGATGAAAGAAAAGATAGGAAATCTGTCTTTTCAGAATTATCGCCCCAATAAAAAAAATATTCTTGTAATAGGTCCTGTTCCTGGTCAAAAATATAGTGAAATAACCTTTCCTATTGTTGCCCCTGACCCTGCTACTAATAAAGATGTTCACTTCTTAAAATATCCTATATACGTAGGTGGAAACAGGGGAAGGGGTCAGATTTATCCTGATGGTAGCAAAAGTAACAATACAGTTTATAATGCTACGGCAGGAGGGATAATAAGCAAAATTTTACGAAAAGAAAAAGGGGGATACGAAATAACCATAGTGGATGCATCGAATGGACGCGAAGTGATTGATATTATCCCTCGAGGCCTAGAACTTCTTGTTTCAGAGGGCGAATCCATTAAACTCGATCAACCATTAACGAGTAATCCTAATGTGGGTGGATTTGGTCAGGGGGATGCGGAAATAGTACTTCAAGATCCATTACGTGTCCAAGGCCTTTTGTTCTTCTTAGGCTCGGTTGTTTTGGCACAAATCTTTTTGGTTCTTAAAAAGAAACAGTTTGAGAAGGTTCAATTATCCGAAATGAATTTTTAGATCTGTCTATTTAGCTTTATCAAATTCGTAAAAAAGAACAAAAAAATTATGAAAAGCCTTTT